CCCCATGGAGATAGTGAATAGCAGGAACCACTTTTTTGACCACTATAATTTTTAAAATGAACGTTTAAATGTCCTTCAAAAGTCAGTAAATAGATTCGAAACATATAAAATGCGGTTAATCCTGCTGTGAAACAAGCTATAATTGCAAAAACCGGAGAATACAACCAACTATCGTTAAGAATTTTGTCTTTGGACCAAAAACAAGCGAGAGGTGGAATACCACAAAGAGAAAGCGTACCTATTAAAAAAGAAGTTTTTGTAATTGGTACATGCTTTTTCAACCCTCCCATAAGAATCATATTCTGACTTTTATCGGGAGAATATCCAACAACAGCTTCCATTGAATGAATAATAGATCCTGATCCTAAAAACAATAATGCTTTTGAATAAGCATGAGTAATCAAATGAAATAAAGCCGCCGGATACGATCCCATTCCTAAAGCTAACATCATATAACCCAGTTGGGACATCGTAGAATACGCCAAACTTCTTTTAATATCTTTTTGAGCAAGGGATAAAGTAGCTCCAAATAGTAGTGTTACTAGACCTATCAAAGAAATCAAATTCATTATATGAGGTATAATTAGAAAAAGAGGAAGGAGGCGAGCTACAAGAAAAATACCTGCTGCGACCATAGTAGCGGCATGTATAAGAGCCGAAATAGGAGTGGGACCTTCCATGGCATCGGGTAACCATACGTGAAGGGGGAATTGAGAAGACTTGGCAACTGCACCTGTAAATAAAAGCAAGGCACACAAAGTAAGAAATAAAAAATTGACCTCATTATTATAAACTAATTTATTTACTATTTCGAATAAATCTCTAAATTCGAAACTACCCGTTATAGCATAAAGTCCCAAAATGCCTAATAATAAACCAAAATCGCCTACACGATTCGTTACAAAGGCTTTTTGACAAGCATTCGCCGCAATAGGTCGTGTGAACCAAAAACCTATTAATAGATAAGAACACATTCCAACTAATTCCCAAAAAATATAAATTTGTATCAAATTCACACTAGTAACTAATCCCAACATGGAGGTAGTGAAAAAACTCATATAAGAAAAAAATCTCAAATATCCCTGATCATGATACATATAATTGTCACTATAAAAAAGAACCAGAATTCCAACCGTACTAATTAATATTACCATAATCGAAGCAAGCGAATCTATTAAGTAACCGAAGTCTAAAGAAAAATCATTATTAATTGTCCAAGACCATACATATTGATAGATAGAACTTTTATTTATTTGATGAATAGATAGATAGACCGAAAGGAGCATAACTACATTTAGTAGAAAGATATTAGGAAAGGACCACATACGTCGAAGATTTTTTGTTGCCATTGGAAAAACGATAAGTCCAACTCCTATTAAGATAGGAATGGGAAGTGTAATAAGAGGTATAATCCATGAATAGGGATATGTATAGTCCATAAAAAAACCTTTTATCTTTTATTTTCTTATTTTATTCTGAATTATTCTTTCTCAACTCCTTGGAATATTCCAAGGAAGAAGGAAGTTAGAATAAATAGGATCAGGCTAATAGTGCAATCTAAAATGAAATAAAAAATTAACTAAAAGTGCTAATACTACATTTTTCTTTATATTAATTTTATTTTTATATTAATTTCTATATTCTATAGAAATTAATATATATTTATATATTTTTGAATTGTCGAAAGGACTATTAGAATAGACAAAATTTTTCTTTCGATACCTAACGTGGATCAAAATCAATGAGCAAGGATTCCTTTTTTCACCTTTGATTCTATTTTGATACAGAGATATATAAAAACTTCGTTATTTCTCTTTTGTATCTTGTCAGATATTTAGTTTGGATTGAATGGAATCAAGATAAAAAAAATTGAAAAAAGAAATGAAATTGTTTGAACAATAAATGTCTTTCACATTCAACTAGATCAAAAAAGAATTTTTTTTTTTTTCAAATTTATTTTTTCATGGCAGTTCCCAAAAAACGTACTTCTATATCAAAAAAACAGATTCGTAAGAATATTTGGAAAATAAAAGCCTATTTTACAGCATTAAAGGCTTTTTCATTAGCTAAATCTATTTCTACGGATAATTCAAAAAGTTTTTTTGTGCAACAATCCAATAATCAAACTTCTAATAAATAAAAAAAAATGGTATTTTTTTTATTGTAGTCTTTCCCGATGGGGATTCTTGTTTTCCCCATCAAGCTACTTGAATTTCGAATAGCCATTTTTTTAATTGAATTACTAAATAAGTATTGAATTATGGTAATATTTTTGAATCTTTCAATATGGAGTAAAACGAAAGGAATTTTTTGTCATTAATTTAATAAACTTTTTTGATTTCAATCTCGACAACTAAATAAAAAAAGCTTATTATTATTTCGCGTACGCCGCTATGGTGAAATCGGTAGACACGCTGCTCTTAGGAAGCAGTGCTAGAGCATCTCGGTTCGAGTCCGAGTAGCGGCAGGCTATTTTCGAAAAGAAAGACAATAAGTTCGATATATAATAAATGCAATTCCAGATTGGATTCCGTATCATTTTCTATACTTTTTTTATTTGAGAATTTTTATGCTATTTTCCACTTTAGAACATACATTAACTCATATATCATTTTCGATCGTTTCAATTGTAATTACAATTTTTGTGATAATTTTATCCGTTGATGAACTCGTAGGCCTATATTATTCGTCAGAAAAAGGCATTATAGCTACTTTTTTCTGTATAACGGGATTATTAATCACTCGTTGGATTTATTCGGGGCATTTCCCATTAAGTGATTTATATGAATCATTCATTTTTCTTTCATGGAGTTTCTCCCTTATTTCTATCGTTCCATATTTTAAAAAACATACCAATTATTTAAGCGCAATAACCTCGCCAAGTACAATTTTTCTACACGGCTTTACCACTTCAGGTCTTTTAACCGAAATGCATCAATCTGTAATATTAGTACCCGCGCTTCAATCCCAGTGGTTAATGATGCACGTAAGTATGATGATATTGGGCTATGCAGCTCTTTTATGCGGATCATTATTATCAGTAGCTCTTTTAGTCATTTCATTTTCATTTCAAAAGATTTTGAAAAATCTCGGAAACGAGTCATTTTCATTTAACAAGATCCAATATATGGATGAAAAGCAGAATGTTTTAATAAAGAACTTCTCTTGTTCTGCGAGAAATTATTACAAAGCTCAACTAATTCAACAATTAGATCAGTGGAGTTATCGTATTATTAGTCTAGGGTTTATCTTTTTAAACATCGGGATTCTTTCAGGATCAGTATGGGCTAATGAGGCATGGGGATCATATTGGAATTGGGACCCAAAAGAAACTTGGTCATTTATTACTTGGATTATATTTGCAATTTATTTACATACTCGAACAAATAAAAAAAAGTTCAAAAGTCTAAATTGCGCGATTGTGGCTTCTATGGGCTTTCTTATAATTTGGATATGCTATTTTTGGGTCAATTTATTAGGAATAGGGTTACATAGTTATGGTTCCTTTAATTTTTATTAACATAAAATCAAATTGAAAAAGATTCCTAGAAATAGAAAGATAAAACATTTTCAAAAAAAAGGTACTAAAATCAAAATATTAAATACTAAATTTGTAAATATTAAGTTAACGAATATAAGAAAAAAAAACTCCATACTTCAGGAAAGATGTCGAGAACCTTTTGAATCACTATACTAATTGATTCAAAAGGTTCTCACACAAATAAATCCCATCTAGTCAAAATTTCAATTCATTTTGACTTTAGTTAATTCTTATTTTTCATTGTCAAATTGCAAAACGAAAAAGAAAGAATAGGATTCTTAATTGTTTTTTGTTTTATTCATGAAAACGATCGATAAAAATATGTAGATATAATAGCTTCGACCTTCTCAACTGAGAGTGAGAGAATGAAATCCGGATAAATACCAATACCTATTATTGGGAGAATAATAGAGATTAAAATAAATAATTCTCTCGGCCCAGAATCAAAAAAAGAAGAGTTTTGCACATACAAAATCTTGTATCCATAGAACATTTGGCGTAACATCGATAATAAATAAATAGGAGTTAATATCATTCCAATTGCCATTAGAAGAGTAATTAGTATTTTTGGAATTAAAAAATATTGTTTGCTGGTAATTATTCCAAAAAAGATTATCAATTCGGCAACAAAACCACTCATGCCGGGTAATGCAAGGGAAGCCATTGATAAGATATTGAACAGTGTGAATATTTTTGGAAGGAAAATCGCCATTCCACCCATGTTGTCGAGATAAACAAGACGTATTCTATCATATGTCATTCCTGCCAAGAAAAAAAGAGCAGCACCAATAAATCCGTGAGAAATCATTTGTAAAAGGGCTCCATTGAGCCCCGTATCGGTTATCGCTCCAATTCCGATAATTATGAACCCCATATGAGATACGGAGGAATAGGCTATTCGTTTTTTTAAATTACGTTGGCCGGGAGATGTTGAAGCTGCATAGATTATTTGTATTGCACCGACTATAATCAACCAGGGAGAAAATATAGAATGAGCATGGGGAAATAATTGCATATTGATCCGAACCAAACCATATGCTCCCATTTTTAATAAAATTCCAGCTAGAAGCATACAAGTACTGTAATGTGCCTCCCCGTGGGTGTCTGGTAACCATGTATGGAAGGGTATGATCGGTAATTTGACTGCAAAAGCAATAAAAAATCCAGTATAGAATAATAATTCTAGTGCTACAGGATACGATTGGTTAGCTAATATTTCAAAATTTAATGTTGGTTCATTCGAATTATATAAGCCAATACCAAAAACTCCTATTAATAGAAAAATAGACCCCCCCGCAGTGTATAAAATGAATTTTGTAGCTGAATACAGACGTTTCTGTCCTCCCCATATCAATAGAAGTAAATAAACGGGAATTAATTCAAACTCCCACATGAGAAAAAAAAGTAAAAGATCGTGAGAAGAAAATGATCCTATTTGACCGCTGTACATTGCTAACATCAGGAAATGGAACAATCGGGAATCCCGAGTAACCGGCCAGGCTGCTAAAGTAGCTAAAGTGGTTATAAATCCCGTCAGTAAAATGGTTCCTATAGAAAGCCCATCTATTCCCAATCTCCAGTTAAAATCAAAAAAATTAATCCATTTATAATCCTCTGCTAGTTGATTTAATGGATCGGTCAATTGGAAATGATAACAGAATGTATAGGTCGTTAAAAGGAGTTCAAAAATAGAAATGGATATGGTATACCACCTTATTACCTTATTTCCTCTATGAGGTAGAAAGAAAATTAAAGAACCCCCTAATATTGGTAAACCTACAATTATTGTTAACCAAGGAAAATAATTCGTGGTAAAGACAAGATAGAATTAGACCCCAAAACCCGTTCTTTTTCGAGAACGGGTTTTTTGTCGATAAAAAAAATCAATTGTATTAAAAAAAAAATTTAAAATTCGATTTGTTTAAAGTAGTTTTTTATGAAACTTATTATATTAATAAGCTAGACCCATGCTTCGAGTTGTTTCATGCCATAAATAAACCCTCACGCTCAAAAAATCCGTTGGGCAAGCGGATTCACATCTCTTACAACCAACACAGTCCTCCGTTCGTGGAGCAGAAGCAATTTGCTTAGCCTTACATCCATCCCAAGGGATCATTTCTAATACATCGGTTGGGCAGGCTCGGACACACTGAGTACATCCTATACATGTATCATAAATCTTTACTGAATGTGACATTGGATCTCTCATTTTTTAAATATCATAAATCTTCGATTTAGTAAACTTAATATATAAATCATATATTTATATACCAGATGAATCAATGATTTTCTCATTATTTTAATAATCAATCGAATTATGGATCGCGACTCCTGGGTTGGCTAAAATACTTTGATTTCTTCCATTTTTACATTTAGTATTAAATAATTGATGAATATTCGAATTTTAAAAATAAATGAAATTAGTAGTACTTATTTATTCAATAAATTCGATTGATTGATACGAGTTGATTTTCTATTACGATAAATTGATGAAACAATAGCTAACCCAATAGCCGCTTCGGCTGCGGCAATAGCTATAACAAAAATAGAGAAAATATCTCCTTGTAATTGTCGACTATCAAACAAATCCGAAAATGTTACGAAATTTATATTAACTGCATTCAGGATAAGTTCCAAACACATAAGAGCCCTAACCATATTTCGACTCGTGATCAATCCATAGATACCAATCGAAAATAAATAGGCACTCAAAACAAGTGCATGTTCGAGTATCATTGATCAGCTCCTTATCAATTTTGAATCATTTCGCCATGAACAATAAACCAAGACTTTCGCTTAACTATAATAGAACAAGTAAAAAAAAAAAGAATATATTCTTTTTTTTTTGTAAGATAGAAAAAGAAAGATATTGAAGATCGATATTGAAATAGAATTCAAAAATTAAAGCTAAATGGATTTGATAAGAGCGAGAAAATTTCAATTTCGGTTGTTCTTAATAGTTATAAAGATTTTTCATTGACGGGCAACAACAATTGCACCTATCAAAGCAACTAAAAGAATTATTGAAATGAGTTCAAATGGAAGAAAAAAATCCGTTGATAAATGAATTCCAATTTGTTGACTATTCCCTATCAAATCTTGTTCGATAATTTGGTTTGATTTTGTCGTCCAAATAATTCCGTACCAAGACGTATCGAGAATCGTGGTAATTATGGCGATGAAAATACTTGTACAAACCAACGAAGTAATCCCATTCCCAACAGCCCAAAGATGGAAATCTTTATAATATTCTGAACCGTTCATGAACATGACGGCAAATAAAATTAAAACGTTTATAGCTCCAACATAAATAAGGAGTTGTGCAGCCGCTACAAAATGAGAGTTTGATAAAATATAAAATAACGATATGCAAATAAGAACCAATCCCAATGCAAAAGCCGAAAAAATTGGATTGGTAAGTAATACCACTCCTATACCTCCTAATAGAAGACCTGATCCCAGAAAAACTAAAAGAAAATCATGTATTGGTCCAGGCAAATCCATTCTATATACAAGCTAAAAAAATTGAAATGTTTTTCATGATTTTATTGACCTGACCAGGAAATTTTTTTTTTTTTATGATATGCTCCTAATTGAATTCAATTCAAATGGAATGGTGTTTCTAATGAATTTGAATTACGTCTAGGTCCAATTACTATATCAATATCTTGTTCCCCCTTACGCCAAACCAAGTAGAAAGGTTAGCTGGAAACTATTTCTAAATAAATAGAGAGATTATTAAATTCTATTTTCAATCCAAATCGATTTGCACTTCTCACTAACTAATCAACAATTAATTGCAATTTCGAGTTCTAGTGAACAAAAAAAATAAGGAATGATTCCTTTCAATTAGATAAAGTTGAACCTGACTATACATTACTATATTAATTAGTAATTACTTTTTAATCATGAAATGCATTTTTTATTTGAGGATAATTCAAAATTGTTCGAATTGTATAATCGTTAATTACTGACATCGGTAACCGACCTAATGCGATTTGATTATAATTCAATTCGTGACGATCATAAGCAGAAAGCTCATATTCTTCAGTCATTGATAAACAATTTGTTGGACAATACTCAACGCAATTTCCACAAAATATACAAATTCCGAAATCAATACTGTAATTAAGCAAGCGTTTTTTTCGCATACCGCTTTCCAATTGCCAATCAACAACGGGTAGATCTATAGGACATACACGAACACATACTTCACAAGCTATGCATTTATCAAATTCAAAATGGATTCGTCCGCGGAACCGCTCCGATGGAATTAACTTTTCATAAGGATATTGAATCGTTACAGGTAAACGATTTGCATGGGATAAGGTAATGATGAATCCTTGACCAATGTACCTTGCCGCTCGTATTGCTTGTTGGCCATAATTTATGAACCCAGTTACCATCGGGAACATATTGTAAAGATCTATAAATAATCTTAGGTTTGTTTCTTTCTCTTGTTTGATGAGAAGTGAGAAATATAGAATATCATATTCTTTTTTCGTTTAGAGTAAAAGGAGTTGAGAAGAGGTTGTTAATAATAAATTACCAAGAGAAATGGGTAAAAGAAATTTCCATCCAAGATTTAATAGTTGGTCCATTCTTAGTCTCGGTAGAGTCCATCTTGTTGTGATAGAAATGAACATGAACAAATAAGTTTTAGCTAAAGTAATAAAAATACCTATTGTCACTCTAAAGACCCTACCTACTTTATTTATTTCAACTCGATCAGAAAAAAATACGCACGGAATAAAGATATTCCAACCACCCAAGTACAGAATTGTTACAAATAACGCCGAAACTAATAGATTGAGATAGGAAGCAATATAAAATAATCCAAATTTGATACCCGAATATTCGGTTTGATAACCTGCTACTAATTCTTCCTCTGCTTCAGGTAAATCAAAAGGCAATCTCTCACATTCTGCTAGGGAAGAAATTAGAAAAATGATAAACCCTATAGGTTGACGCCACAAATTCCATCCTAAAAACCCATATTTGGATTGCACCTCAACTATATCAACTGTACTTGAACTATTAGATAATAATAGTCGGTGGGAACATCACTGTTCCCATCGCTAGTCCAGAACTGTACATGAGATTTTCACCTCATACGGCTCCTTGACGGCCGTCAAGAAATGTCAAGAAATCTAAGGACCGGGTTGATATTTTTTATCGTGATAAATTTTATTTGGGGTCAAAATATAGATAGAATCAACACCCGCCGGAAGGTCAAAAATTAGACCGATGGAATTCTGTATGCCCGAATGATATAGATATAATAAGTCAAAAAGCACTTATGAATTAATCTCGTCCTTTAATAATTTGTGGTTGAGTAATAACTTTTTAATAAAATACTCTTTCTATGAATAAAAATAGTCATCTTTTTTTGATTATTCTGAAAAAAAGCAGCGATTAGATGAGTGTCTTAATAATGCCGGCTATTTAGTAATCTCTATGAATTTTCGTTCCTATTCTTCTTTCAAAGAGGGAGTTCAAAACAAGAAAAGATTATTTCGTTTCGGATAGTCGTTTTTTAATCTGTGAGTAGGAGCATACTCTGGATTGCAATCGTGAGGAGTACTGCTTGATTATTTCTACAAATTGAAAGCCCCAATTATTGTTCTTTTTATGTTATCCAAAGATTTTAGTTTTGAAAATTGACATAAAAATTTCGATTACTAATCTTTTATGTATTTTTGTGTTCCTAACCATCCACTCATTTTTGTCGAACCCTCCGTTCTAGTAATACATATAAAGACTAGTGAAAACTATATACGGTTGATCTTTTGAGCCCGCTTCAAGCCAGGATGACTAATCACTAATCAACCAATCCATGGGGTAAAGGGTAAAAGGTCTTGCTTATATGAAATTTACTTTATTTTTCGTTCTTGTACTTAGAAGATGAGACTCAATCTTGTTACTGCTAATTTATAAGCTGTTTTTTTCACTCATATAACTATCTGATTTAGTTAATTTAACCTGAATGATGAATAAAAAAGTGAAGATACCTATTCACCTTCTTTACTTACAAAAAAGAATTAAAGAAATAAAAGGTTATAACGACACGCACGTAGAGATATTGATAACACACAAAGAGTCAACGGTATTTCATAACTAATCGATTGAGCAGCGGCTCGTAGACCACCTAAAAAGGAATATTTGTTGTTTGATCCATATCCTGACATAAGAAGTCCAATCGGAACAATACTTGAAAAGGCAATCCATAAAAAAACACCGATATTGAGATCGGATAAAACAAGTTGATAGCTAAAAGGAATTACTAAATAACTTATGAAAATGGATATAACTGCTATGGATGGTCCGATAATGAATAAACGACCATCTCCTCTAGACGGAAGAAGGTTTTCTTTGAAAATAAGTTTTGTTCCATCTGCTAATGCTTGAAGAATTCCCAACGGACCGGCGTATTCCGGTCCAATACGTTGTTGTATTCCGGCGGATATTTCTCTTTCTAACCACACAATTACAAGTACACCTATTGTGATTCCCAATACAAGAATCAAAATTGGTAAAAGCATACCTATGATCCCATAAATCTCTTTTAAAGATTCTAATCTAGAAAAAGAGTGGATATCTTGTACTTCTCTTGTATCAATTATCATTTCAACGATCAACTTCTCCCATAATGATATCTATGCTACCTAGTATTGTCATAATATCCGCCAATTTCATTCTTTTAACTAACTGAGGAAAAATTTGCAAATTGATAAAACCGGGGGGACGAATTTTCCATCTCCAAGGAAAACCACTCTGATCCCCTATTAAATAAATTCCCAATTCCCCTTTTGGGGCTTCAACTCTTACATAAAGCTCTTGCTTCGGTAATTCAAAAGTAGGAGAGGTTTTTTTACTAATGAAGCGATAGTCAAAATCATTCCATTCTGGATCCCGTTCTCTATCAAAGCAACGTATTTCTAAATTCTCATAAGGACCGCCTGGAATTCCTTCGAGGGCCTGTTGAAGAATTTTGATAGATTCCTTCATTTCACTGATTCGGACTAAATAACGCGCTAATGAATCTCCTTCTTTTTGCCAATTGATTTCCCAATCGAATTCGTCATAACATTCATAATGATCGACTTTACGAAGATCCCATTGAATTCCACAAGCTCGTAACATCGGTCCGGATAAACCCCAATTTATTGCTTCTTCTGCACCAATAATACCTACACCCTCAACCCGTTCTAAAAAAATGGGATTTCGCATAATAAGTTTTTGGTATTCAGAAACAGCGGTTAAAAAATAATCACAGAAATCCAAACATTTATCTATCCATCCATAAGGGAGATCGGCCCCTACTCCTCCGATACGAAAATAATTGTGCATCATTCTCATACCGGTGGCAGCTTCAAATAGATCATATACTAATTCTCTTTCTCTGAAAATATAGAAAAAAGGGGTCTGTGCACCAATATCTGCCATAAAGGGGCCAAGCCATAACAGATGAGAAGCTATACGACTCAATTCTAACATAATAACTCTGATATAACTGGCTCTTTTAGGTACTTGAATATTCACCATCTGCTCAGGACCCTTTACGGTTATTGCTTCTGTAAACATAGTAGCTAAATAATCCCAACGTGTTACATAAGGCAAATATTGTATAACTGTTCGGTTTTCGGCAATTTTTTCCATCCCTCTGTGCAGATAACCCAATATTGGCTCACAATCAATAACATCTTCGCCATCTAGAGTAAGAATAAGACGAAGAACACCATGCATTGATGGGTGATGAGGTCCCATATTGACTATCATATGTTCTTTTCTTTTAGTTGTTCCATTCATAGTTTATTCCTCGATTCATTCTTTTATGAACTGCTTAAAACAAAAAGAAGTTCGTTTAAATTCTATATAAAAAAAAATTCAATAAAAAAAAAAAAAAAAATTTTCATTTTTTTTTTAATGAAAAAATTAACGTGTTTTTGATTCTCGAATCTCCAGTTGATTCATTAATTCTTTATAAGAAACTCGTTTTTTATTTGACAAATAAGACAACAGCCGTTGTCGTTTTCCTAAGATTTTCCGTAGACCCCGCTGCGATAAATAGTCTTTTCTGTGAAATTCCAAATGTGAAGTAAGCCTTTTTATTTTATTGGTGAACTGAAAGACTTGAAATTCAATAGATCCCCGATTTTCTTCTTCTGAAATAACCGAAATAACGTTTTTTTTTACCATTACGATAAACTCTACTTTTTTCCTTTTTTTTAAATGCAAAAATCCATTTAACCGATCAGTAAAAAAAATCCTATTCATTTTTGAATTTAAATTAAGTATTTTAAATTAAGTATGTAAGTAAAAAAAATAGATATTTATACAGATAAAAGAGAACATCTTTTTGACCTATTCCTATTTGATCTAATCAAATATCGAATTATTTATCTAATGGATATGGCTACATGCATTGATTTCTCGTATTGGAATGGAAATGTAAGACAAGGAATGTGTACAACCCCCGGTTTTATATAATAAATACAGACCTGAAAGATATATATGAGATGAGAAATGCATCATTCACGAATTTTCAACGGGGGATACATATATATCCTTAACAGACTAAAACGGCTTCCATTATTGGTATCAAACCAATATCGATTCATACAAGATAAATCCTCTAATCGGTAAGTAGGCCAAAGAAAGGATTTTAATTGAATTAGTTGAATTTTATCCCTATAAAAATTTTGACTTTGATCCCAAACTTGATCATAGTTTTTTACGTTATTGCAAAATACTGAATTGTTCAAAATAATATTTCTATTCCTAGAATTGAAACAAATTCGAATTATTAATTCCTTACGCCATTTAGTGGAAAAAATACGTTCAGGAATAACTAAACCATAATCTCGATTTTCCGTTATTCTTTGATTTGGATGTCTTACAATATAATTAGTGTAATTGTTTCGATCACTATAGTGTTTTTCTCGGTAACTTTGATTAAGTTGATACTCACTTTTATGAACCAACGAAACATTTAGAGTTTGATACATCAAAAATTGACCGTCGTTTTTTATAGACAAACGCACAGGTTCGATAATTAATATTCTTTTTTTCATCAATTCTCTAAGAGTAAAATCTTTTTGAATCATCAGAATATCTAGACTTGTTTCTCCACCTTGTATAGAGGATATAGCAATTTTTTTTGGATTTACCAATCTAAGCAAGAGACAATATACTTTAATATTATTTGTTATTTTTTTATTTAAAAAATTATTCCATCTCAATTGAAAACGTAAATACCTTTTTAAGACAAAATCAAGTTCTGCTTCCGTGTTGCTCTTATATTGTTTTCTCTTTTGACGTTTTTTCCTATCGGAGCCTGCAGAATCTTCTTCAATATCTTTTTCTTGAGTTGAGACAATTGATTCCAGAGTTTCTTTATTTTGTATATTTAATTCAACATTGTTTTTACCTAGGGATTCTTTTTTGTCTTGATTCTTATTTTCGAATTTAATAGATTTATTTTCATTGGATAATTTGTCTAATTTTAAGGGATTCTCTTTTTGATTTTGACTAATGTTTTTATTTTCACTAACAGTTTCATTTAAATTGAAAAGAAGTTCTTTCGCCAGGATTATCCAGGGGTGCATTTTATATGTATTATAAAGAAGCACAAATTCGCCAAAGAACCAAAGTTTTAGATTCGAAATTGAACGCCTTAGTATTTCTTCATTCATTCCCATCCAATCAAAAAGGCTTTTTTTTTTTTTTGAAATCTTGATTTTCTGATCTTTATCAATTTGAAGATAAACAAGGTCTTTTTTATCAATTTTACCAACTATTGGATAATTATAATTATTTCCTTTAGTGTTAGTATTTGTATTATTATTGAAGTTGATATTGGTATCGATAGCGATCCAAGAATGAATATCTCCTTTCTTTCTAAAGTACAAATCGAGAATTTTCCAATCAAAATATTTTTGATCTGAAAATTTATCTAGAGTCATTTTTTTGTTCTGTCCGAAATATTTATATATATAATTATATATAGGGATAATACGTTCTGACATATCAACTAAGGAACTTTTCTTTATGTTGTATATATTGGAATTATAACAACTTTCTTGCGAATTTTTTATAAATAATGGTGATACAGAAATATATGAATCCTTTCTAGCGTCATAATTAATGGATTGATATGAGAAAAGGGTAGTGGATTGATATGAGAAAAGGGCATATTTATAGTATTTTTGAAAATTAATAGTATATTTTTCATTGGCGAAGTAATTCGATTCACAATTAATTAATTTTTTGTAAAAAATTAATTGGTCTTTTTCATCGGAATGACTTTTTTGAAAATCTTTATTTTCAATCATAATAGATCTTTGATTCACTCTGTTTCGCCATTTGTGGGGTACTAATTGATACCATTGAATCCGTGATAATTCATATTGATAATACTTACTTAAAGAGTTTTTCCATTCAACAATTGTGTAATAAAAAAGATTTTTATGCCCTAATTCCAAATGAAGTATTCCTTCTGTTTCGAAATAATCCTTTATTTCTTTCTTAAGAAAAAAGAATGTTTCCTTATATTGACGAAGATCTCTATAAATTTGAGTTTTATGTATTTGGTAAAAAACATACGCTTGTGAAAAGTAGGATAAGTTGCTCAAATTTTGTGAATTCTTTTTTGTAAACCTTTTTTTGAGAGTCCAAATAATGTGAATAGCACTTCTTTTATTCATTTTTTCTTTATTTATTTCATTTTTGAAAAAAAAATTATCAAATTCGTTTCTTGATAATTCAAAAAGTTGCGTAGTGATTCTCGGACTATTCTTATGAATGATCCATAAAAATACTTTTATGTATATCTTTTGAATAAAGAAATTGATTCTCAAATAGGATTTTTGTATTAATTGTACATTTCTTTTTTTTAATTTCTTCAAACTTTTTCTTATTGATACTAATAATTTATTGAGAGAATTTGTTTTATTACAATTACTATTTCTGTCATTAGTTATAAACTCGTTATTATTGTCTTTTGTATTTTGTAGTTTTTTTATCCGATTCATGATTGTGTTTGTTCTAGTAGCCAGATCTTTCATTTTTGTTTCGGTAAATGAAAAATCTTTCAAATCCATAGATTGAATGGGAATGATAAGGGATGATTCAAAAATCATTTGATTAGGAATTCTCCTATCTTTTTCTTTTTTAGTTTCGTTTAATTTAGATATTTGTTTCAATCCAACGAAAAATTTTTTTTTTTTTTTTAAAAAAATTCGTATCACAAAAAAATACTTTTTTCGAATTTTTTTTTTCATTTCTTTGAAAATGGGGTTCAAAAAGGACAGTTGTTTTCGGGGCGAACCAAAAGGAAGGTCAGTTTCCATTCCCCAAACTGTTAAAAAAAAAAAATCATTTTTTTTTTTTCGTAGATCTTTTTGAAGAGATTGTACCTTAGCTTTGTGCCAAGGTTTAAAGAAAAAGGGAAATAGTAT